TTATGTTTAATCATGTTTAAATTAATAAAAATCAAATACATTCAAAATAAATAAATCATTGTTATCCAGGATTCATGGGAAAAAAGAGCCATGCCAGTACCTAGCTGGGCTCTGGCTGTATAAAAAAAACTATAAAATAAAATAGAATTAAATATATATAATTATTAAATATATATTATAATATATTCTTTTTTATATAGAATATATAATAATGAATAGAAATCAAATAGAAAAAAAAGAGATAAGATATCAATCAAATAAGATGTAAAGAAGGCTTTTTTTCAAGCCCTATCTTTTCTTTTTGTTTATGCGATGTAACATAAACATAATAATTCAATTTTTTTATTGGGGAGAGATGGCTGAGTGGACTAAAGCGTCGGATTGCTAATCCGTTGTACGAATTTTTGTACCGAGGGTTCGAATCCCTCTCTTTCCGTTTCCGTTGATTGATGATTTGTTATTTTTTTCGTTTGAACTTATGGAGCTTCTTTTTTTCCTTCCTTGTTTGTTTCATTTTTTTTTTTACTAGTTAAAGATGTAACATAGATAGAAAAACAAAAAATATTTCAAAATCCAGCACAAGTAAGGAAAACACATAAAACAAAAAATATTTTCTTATTCTTCACGTCCTGGATTACGTCCTGGATCGTTAGATAGGAATCCGAAGATGAAAAGAGAAACAAAGAATATAACTATCGTGTAAACAAATAGTTTTAGAGTAAGCATTACAAAATCTCCAAGATAATTAAAAAAAACGACAGAGAAAGAGAATAGATTCTCTTCTATTTCACATTATGTTTTCTTTGATACAAAGTTTCTAAGAAATGAAGTGATTTCGATTCGAGGAAATAGAAAAAAAATTCGGAAATTGATTTGTAGTAAGAGTCGAACCTTTTATTACCAATAATTACTATTACCAAAAATTTTATTTCATATCCACAATCGAGATCTAGGTATTGGTGGTGGACTCAAATCTAATAATAGGATTTGGATTTCTTAATGGAAAAAACGGATAAGATGGTCCGGATTTTTTCTTGTCTATCCAAAAATTTTCATATTGGAATCAAGGATTCACACTGTAAGACTTATCTGATCTTATAAATTGTTAAAATGTTTGAATTTTTGTTTTCGAATAAATTTTGAATTTTTTTAGGACATTATTCAAATTAAAGACCTTATCGAAAACTTACAGCAGCTTGCCAAACAAAAGCTAAGAGAAAAAAGAATAAGGGTATTACTGGCATAATATCTACAATTGGATTCAAAAAAGCGTAGGCTTCAGGCAATTTCGCCAATAAAAAACTACTTGAATAAAGGGCGGAATGAATACAAATACAGACCAAGCTAAAGATATTAAGCATAACAAAAATTTTGTTCTTTAAGAAAATTAATTGTATTTTTTCTTTTTTTGAATTCGAATTTTCATTTTTATTGTGTTTTATTATATATATATTATATGATTACGTTAGACTTTTTTATTAAGAATTTAATAAAAAAGAAAAAATAAAAGAATTCTAAAGAAATATATATATAGTATGTAATAATATACTAGAAAATAATTCAAAAAAATGGATAATAATAATAATGTAAATCTAAATAATTCGAATATTGAATTCATATTTATCATGAATATTTATTCATATTCATTATAGATATGAATGAATATGAATAAATGAGTAATCAAACTAAAAAAAAATGGATCAAATAAGATCCGACCCCAAAATCCTTTTTTGATTTGAACTTATCCAGTTCAAAATCTTTTCATTCTGAAATAAAAAATCGAAGAAATCATACTTTCATACAATATCTTAATTGAATTTAATGTAATGATCAATAAATTCAGTTTAATTTGATATCTAAGCATATCAAATCAAAATCCTAGCAACAATTTATTCTCTAATTCTCTAGAGAATAATAGAGAATAATTTTGGAACTGGAATTGACGAACAACCAATAATAGTGTTTATTAGTGTCGAATCGACAATGGGGCGTGGCCAAGCGGTAAGGCAGCGGGTTTTGGTCCCGTTATTCGGAGGTTCGAATCCTTCCGTCCCAGATCACATATATTCATGATATATACCTATTTGAATACAAATTGTATATCAGAATAAAGATGACCCTTGATTTTTTTGAATCATTCGTCTCTAATCTAAATCGAGTCGCTTTTTAATATGTAGATCTAGATTCAAAATAGACTCGATTTTTTTGTTTTTTTTTTGTAATCTTATTTTAATCATTTTATTTAATCATTTAATTGTAAAATAAATATATTGATTATTCTTTCATATTTCTTTCTATTTTTTCAAGAAATTTAAATTTTTTTTTATACTTCTTTAGAAATGAAATTGTCCAGTTATATATCTAGAAGTCAAAAGTATATATTATTAGATTATATATACATTATTATTAGATTATATATAGATTATTATTAGATTATATATATATTATATAGATTGAATCAATTACATACCGGATCTAAAAGAATGTTATGGTAAAACATCGTTTGAAACGATGTGGTAAAAAGCAACGTGCGACTTAAAAGACATGATTAGATTAGCTGTGGATTCTAACACCCGCCATTATTTCTAGTAGATAGAATCTATTATATAGAAATCGGGGTGCTCTTGGCTCGACATCGTTTGTTCTGTTCCACTAGAACTCTTTTCTCTTTTATACCCCCTTTTTTTTGTTCGATTCATACCTAATTTTTTATTTCTTGTTATTGACATAGAATGTTGTTTTCTATAACCATAAAAATCGATTTTTATCTATCTTCAAAATGAAAAAAAAAAAAACTACAAAAATGGATAGAGGTAGAAGATATAATTAGAAAATATAATATGGGAAAAAAGAAATTAATAATGACTCAATGAAGTCATTGGGTCCTTAAATACAGTAAGTACCCCCAATGAGGTTTTTTTCTTTCTTTTTTCATTTAAAAAATATAATCATTGAAAATCGAATATTTTTTTTATAGAAAAAAAATTCCAGCACATATATAGTGACATATATAGTGAAATAATACTCCGAGTTTTCATGAAAAAAAGAATCATTTTTTTTAATACCCACTTGCTCGTTATTATTATCAGTTATTAACCCTATATATTATATTGGATTTATATACTTATTATATTTATTTTATATTTATTCTAATTTTTTATTGATAGTAAATAAATGAGATATGATATTAAAAATAAACTATTTATATGATTTTTCATTGAATGACTATTCATCAATTGTCATGTCATGTAAATAGAGGAAAAAATTTCTATGGAAAAATGGTGGTTCAATTCTATGCTGTTTACTAGGGAGTTAGAGTACAGGTGTGGTTTAAGTAAATCAATAGAGAGTTTTGGTCCTATTGAAAATACCAATGTAAGTGAAGACTCCCCAATTTTCACTGATATGGATAAAAACATTCATAGTTGGAAGAATAGTGAAAATTTTAGTTACAGCAATGTTGATTATTTAGTAGGTATCAGGAACATCAGGAATTTCCTATCTGATAAAACTTTTTTAGTTAGGGATAGGAATAGGAAGAGTTATTCCATATATTTTGCTATTGAAAATCAAATTTTTGAGATTGACAATGATCATTCTTTTCTAAATGAACCAGAAAGTTTTTTTTCTAGTTATAAGAATTCTAGGTATTTGGAGAATGGCTCTAAGAGTGATGATAATCATTACATGTATGATACTAAATCTAATTGGAATAATAACATTAATAGTTGCATTGAGAGTTATCTTCGTTCTCAAATCGGTATTGATAGTTACATTTTAGATGATAGTGACTTTAATCGTTACTTTTGTGGTAAGGGCATAAATAGTAGTGAAAGCAAGAGTGCTAGTATAATAACTAGCACGAATGAGACAAATGATAGTGATTTTACTAAAAGAGAAAGTTCTAGTGATCTCGATGAGACTCAAAAATATAAGCATTTGTGGATTGAATGCGAAAATTGTTATGGATTAAATTATAAGAAAATTTTGAAATCAAAAATGAATATTTGTGAACACTGTGGATATCATTTGAAAATGAGCAGTTCAGATAGAATCGAACTTTCGATTGATCCAGGTACTTGGAATCCTATGGATGAAGACATGGTCTCTGTAGATCCCATAGAATTTCATTCGGAAGAGGAACCTTATAAAAATCGTATTGATTCTTATCAAAAAAAGACAGGATTAAGGGAGGCTGTTCAAACAGGCACAGGTCAACTAAACGGTATTCCTGTAGCAATTGGTATTATGGATTTTCAGTTTATGGGGGGTAGTATGGGATCCGTAGTGGGTGAGAAAATCACTCGGTTGGTCGAATATGCTAGCAATCAACTTTTACCTCTTATTCTAGTATGTGCGTCCGGAGGAGCGCGTATGCAAGAAGGAAGTTTGAGCTTGATGCAAATGGCTAAAATATCTTCTGCTTTATATGATTATCAAATCAATCAAAAATTATTCTATGTATCGATCCTTACATCTCCTACTACTGGGGGGGTGACAGCTAGTTTTGGCATGTTGGGGGATATCATTATTGCCGAACCAAATGCTTACATTGCATTTGCGGGTAAAAGAGTAATTGAACAAACGTTGAATAAGGAAGTACCCGAAGGTTCACAATCGGCTGAATTTTTATTCCAAAAGGGCTTATTTGATTCAATCGTACCACGTAATCCTTTAAAGGAGGTTCTAAGTGAGTTATTTCAACTCCACGCTTTCTTTCCTTTGACTCAAAATGAAAAATCAAGCAGAGCCTAAAATTCTTTTTTTTTTTTTAACTTCAAATAAAATAAATTATGAGACAAAAATCAAATTAGAACACACAAGAGCAAACTAATAAGATATTAATAGAAAAATCCTAAGAATAATAAAAAGTTATATTATCATACACACGTTTCTTGTAGAAATAGAGGGCTAAATTCATCCAGTTATTTAGTTCTACATTCCTTATAATTATTATTGGATTCGATTTGTACTTTTTTTTTATTCTATTCTTTAATAATGTTCTTTAGTAATAAATATTTTTCAATTTTTTTTTTCTTTTATTATTGATTTATTATATTCTATATATATTATGTATACTCATATGTATACTCAATATATAGAGTATAGAATAATATATATAGAATATATGTTATCCATATATAGTCATTTAGCTATACTTAGTATAATTTTGTAAATATACTTAGTATAAGTCTATATGAATTCTAATGATTATAGACTATATTTATTACAATATATATAAGAGTAATCAAAATATGAAATTAATATAACAATCAAAATAACAGGTACAAATATTAAATCGAGGTACCCTTTTTATGATAAACTTACCTTCCATTTTTGTTCCTTTAGTGGGCCTAGTATTTCCGGCAATTGCAATGGCTTCTTTATTTCTTCATGTTCAAAAAAACAAGATTTTTTAGATACGGGCAGTAGGGACAAATCTCATTTATTTTTTTAGATAAAGTCAAATGAATTTGACTTGGCTTTGTTATTCTATTTTTAAATAACTATTCCATTAAAAAACAAAAGAAAGAAAAGGAAGATACTAATATCATATAAGCCTTAATAAGGAGGATAAAATATGACTTGGGAGTCAGAACATGTTTGGCGCTCAGAAGACGCATGGATCGACATTGTAACGGGGTCTCGAAAACCAAGCGATTTCTTCTGGGCTTCTTTCATTCTTTTAGGTTCATTAGGGGTTTTATTGATTTCAGCTTCCAGTTATTATGGCAGGAATTTGTTATCTTTCATTTCGTCGGAGTTTGAGCCTGAGCTAGTTCCTTTTTTGCCACAAGGGGCCACGATGACTTTCTATGGAACCGCGGGTCTCTTTCTAAGTTTTTCTTGGTGGCTTCTAATTTTTTGGAATGTGGGTAGTGGTTATGATTTTTTCGATAAAAAAAATAAAATGGTGTGTTTTTTTCGTTACGGATTTCCTGGAAAAAATCGTCGTATTTTTATCCGAGTCCGTATGGACGATATTCAGTCCCTCATAATACAAAGTCAAATAGAAACTAAAAAAGATAGTAGGTATCGTAATGGTGTCCTTTATATGCAAACCAGAGAACAGGGAGCCATTCCCTTGACTCCTATTGATGATTATTATAGGACTCCACGCAAAGTTGCACAAAAAGCTTGGGACTTGTCCATATTCTTGCGTGTACCAATGGAAATTTGATAAAAATAATTTCGAAAAATAAATGTTTTTCCCTAAGAAAGCATTTATTTTTCAAAATTATTTTTAATTGATAGCTTTTGAAACAATATTTTTTTTCTTCATTCGAATTGGCAGTGGATTCTTTCGTTTTCTTCTTTGATTTCTGTATTCTTTTTATTAGAAATTCAAGGCAAAAACTAACTTCCGAATTACAAATAAAAAAAGCGGGAATAGATTCGAATATATAGGTTCTATGACTTGTAATAGAACTTATGCTTGATAGAAAGATTATTATCATATAGAGTTGACAAATGAGATGAAGCTGAGTTCATTAAAGACGAAAAATGGCAAAAAAGAAAGTATTCATTCCCCTTCTATGTCTTACATCTATAGTCTTTTTGCCCTGGGGCATTTCTTTTACATTTAATAAATGTATGGAATCTTGGTTTACTAATTGGTGGAATACTAAACAATCCGAAATTTTCTTGAATATCATTCAAGAAAAAAGTATTTTAAAGAAATTCATAGAATTTGAGGAACTGTTCCTCTTGGATGAAATGTTAAAGGAATACCCGGAAACACGTTTACAAAACCTTCGTATGGGAATCTACAAAGAAACCATCCAATTGATCAAGACACACAACCAAGATCGTATCCATACGATTTTGCACTTCTCGACAAATATAATCTGTTTCTTTATTCTAAGTGGTTATTCTATTCTGGGTAATCAAGAACTCATTATTCTTAACTCTTGGGTTCAAGAATTCCTATATAACTTAAGTGACACAATAAAAGCTTTTTCGATTCTTTTGTTAACTGATTTATGTATAGGATTCCATTCGACTCATGGTTGGGAACTAATAATTGGTTCTGTCTATAAAGATTTTGGGTTTACTCAGAATGAGCAAATTATATCTGGTCTTGTTTCCACTTTTCCAGTCATTTTAGATACTATTTTTAAATATTGGATTTTCCGTTATTTAAATCGCGTATCTCCCTCACTTGTAGTGATTTATCATTCTATGAATGACTGAAAAAACGATCCACTGATCCAATTATAAAGTTTGTTTTTTTGTATATAAAAGCTAAACATTCCAAAATTTACTAATTTTTTTTCTTTCTACTCGTATTCTTCCTATATTCTAGGAAATTTATTTCAGTAAATAGCAGATTCATGGATAGGGAACGATGCCAGTAACCTACCTAATCTTATTGTAGAAATTTTCAGGATCAATGATTGGACCATGCAAACTAGAAATGCTTTTTCTTGGATAAAGGAAGAGATTACTCGATCCATTTCCGTATTGCTCATGATATATATAATAACTCGAGCACCCATT